AGAAATGAAATAAAAAAGGAGTCAACCGTTCACTTTCATATCTATCTAATTTGATTATCAGAATAGCGGATATAGTCCTGATTCAATAGGCCAGGTCCACTTACTTTTCCCTTTTTATTTGCTTCTTTTTTTCTTTCCAATGGATTGAGTTTGGAATAATTGAAAAAAAAAAGAGGAATATTTGGTGATTCAATAGACAACTTCTTTTATCATTAATCATTATTGATTATAATGAAAAGTTGTTTCCGGTTTTCCTTTAAGGAAAGCAAGAAACAACTCGATTCTACGTTCAAATATGAATACTACGGCTCGGGTTTATGAAAAAAAGCAAAAAGCCCCTTATCGGATTTGAACCGATGACTTACGCCTTACCATGGCGTTACTCTACCACTGAGTTAAAGGGGCCCTTTAACTAACTAACAGAATTCCTGAATGAGTTATTATGTGGATAAAATCTCTCTCTCCCTATATTATAATTATATTACACATTACACAACACAATATATAATATATATTAATATATAATTAATTATAGACTATACTTACTTACTATATAATAAAGTACTAGTGGCGGGTGGCTCTTTCCGGAATGATCAAGTTTATTTACTATCGAGTTTCGGATCAAACGATTTTTTGATCTTTTTAAACTATCACTTCAATGAACCAAGTCGACCCTCATTTTTTCTTTTATTAAATTGATCTCCATCATAACATAAAAAAAAGAACTTGAGACATGTACCTACTACCTCGCTGTAGATCCAAGATATTTCATTAAATAATGTGATGTAGAAGGTCGATTTGTCTCCTTCCCCTTAACTTAACACATAAAAAAACAATTTCTGATTCTGAAATTTGATTGATCCCCTTTATCATCCCGAATTTATCCTTTCTAAATCTAAATTTTATGGTTTACTACATTACAATTACGTAAGACTTTCGTCTTAAAAAAAATGAATGAAGAATAAATGGAGTTTCCATTTTTATTTTGTTGGGGTGTATAAACCATTCCACAAAGGGATCCTTTCCCTCGTATTTATTTCTCTTTATCTTTATAAAGAGAAATAAGAAATTTTTTCTATTTATTATATTTTATTTATTATATTTTATATTATATGCGATTGGAATTAAGGATTCATAAACATAAAAAAGAATGATGAATCAAAAAACTCTAAGGATCCCTTGGATCGCATCATATTTTTACATTCTATTGACTCTATTGACAATTTAGAAAAACTGTTGATACTATGCTCATAGTATCATGGCGGTCGGACACATATGCCCCCATCGTCTAGTGGTTCAGGACATCTCTCTTTCAAGGAGGCAGCGGGGATTCGACTTCCCCTGGGGGTAGGGTACTACAAAAGGAAGTTGATCGTGCATTATCAATAAGCCTTAAATTGAAAAAGGAATTTATTTTTCCTGGGTCGATGCCCGAGGGGTTAATGGGGACGGACTGTAAATTCGTTGGCAATATGTCTACGCTGGTTCAAATCCAGCTCGGCCCAAGAATTCGCTCATAGACCATGAGATGCAAATTTTTGTCTTTCCGAAACGCGCGATACGCGGGAATAAAAGAATTCCCTTTTTTCTATATACATATCTTGTTTTATTTGCTCCAAAAAATTCCGATCTAGATTCATATCTAAGTATCTATAAGTCTAAAAGTCTAAAAAAGAAAGTTTAAGGAAACGGGAAAAGACAATTTTTTTTGAAAAATTTATGATCAATAGAGATTTGGAAATCACTAGTAATGTAATTCGGGCCATTCTCACTCAAACTAAAACTCAAACGAAAAAGAAAGTCCATAGTCATGTAGATATCACTTTCTCACTCGTGTCTCTATTACAACACAAAAAAATGGAATGGATTTGAATGAAATCCTAAAAATATTGATGCGTTATACCTTATTTCCCTGGGATTGTAGTTCAATTGGTCAGAGCACCGCCCTGTCAAGGCGGAAGCTGCGGGTTCGAGCCCCGTCAGTCCCGACGGATCCAATAAACACATCGACTCACCTCTTCATTTTATGGCAAACGAAGCATAATGAAATGAATAGAATTTTGGTCCTTCTCAATAGATATTTTTTATTTTTTCGTTATTTCTCATCAAACACAAATATTCAAATTTTAATTACTTCAACTAGTACCTATAGTACCTATTGGTGGGAGAGAGGTATAATTGGATTAGTCCAATTTTTAGGAACATCATATTCAGGATTCCAAGGGATAACGTACTGGGTCTGGTCTTTCAATTTATTGCCTCTATATAATGGAATAGAGTATCATATGTTTCTCGGGAGCACATACACAACTAGAATTTGTTTCTTGTACACTCCAAAATTAAATTGGAGTTACCCCGAAAAAGACGTTTCAGATTAAAACTCTATCCCTTTCTAGTTCGGATTTAAGGAAGACGGTAGGTTGTAGAAAGAATCGAAAAGAATAATCAAGAAAAAGATTTCTTGATTCGATTACGAATTCCATTTTCTATTGATATTGAGTATGGATAAAGGATCTTCCTATGTTATACTATTTAATTTTAATTCGCGACGGCGAAGTTATTTGATAGCCCAGATATTTTGAGTCATAATATTATTGATGCGATTCGATAGATATCATCGAGATGTAATTCATCCTATTGAATTTACAGGCGAAATTTGGATTATCTCTATGGGATTAAATCCCGAGTTATTGCGAAGTAAAAACCACGGAGATTATGGAAGTAAATATTCTCGCATTTATTGCTACTGCACTCTTCATTCTAGTTCCTACTGCTTTTTTACTTATCATATATGTAAAAACGGTCAGCCAAAACAATTGATATGAATGAAACTTTACTTCTTATGTCTTTATCAATCTTAATTATTTCCGAAATAAATAAAGGGTTCCAATTTCGTTTCTTAAATCTTCAAATGAAATACGTAGGCTAGAATCAACAGTATTCTATGAGATTTTTTAATATGGTAGAAAGATTTATATATTTCTTTCTACCATATCTTTCTACCATATTATCTATGAGATTAGCGGTTTTGTAGTGTATAAAGTTGTACTATATAAAGATACAGGTCGAAATCCCAGTATCTATCGAAAAAAAGAAAATGAATCAAATAAAAGCCAGTAATCTTTTTTCAGCATTAAAAAAAGTATTTGATTGGAGCGTTAACAGAAAGGCGTATGGGAACTTCTTCAATAAAGAAAGCGGCGAGTACACAATAAATATGTGACTCGCCGGGGGCAAGATTTTCTTATACGTAGTATCTTGTTGAAGAACCACTATGTAAATGTAAATGTTCTTTAACCTAGAAAGTCCGCATCCCCCTAATATGAATAACAGGACGCCTTTTCTCTTTAATTTAAATAATTTAAATTTAAAAATTTAAATTTAAATAGGCAAACAAAAAAAGAAGTGGTCTGTTGTTCCTCGTTGTACCTATATAAGAAGTCTGATAAGAAAGTCTGGTAGATAAGATCCCTTCGGCGAAATAGATAATTTAGGAAAATGAAAATTTCTTACCATACGTATCCCTTTCCGAAATACAAACATGGGAATTCGTGAAATATCTGTTTGATTGACATTATTATGATTTTTGTATATGTATAATTAAAGTTCAAACAAAACGTTTTGTAAAATCATCTATAAACCGATTTATAAAGCTTGATTCCTTAACCGCAACCGCAATTACATTACATTAATAGTCCTTCTAAAGTCCACTTCTGCCCCATACGACGAGTGAAAGGGAAAATGTAAAGACTACCATTAAAGCAGCCCAAGCGAGACTTACTATATCCATGTTAATTATGTCCCCTATCTCTATGAATCTGAAGGAATTATTCCATTCTTGTTCACTAATAATAGTGAAATCCAGGGTGCATAGTCAAAAGGGGATTCTTACCCCCAATTCTTTATTTCATGAACCAATTAACTAAATGCACTTATAAAAAATTTAGAATAAAAATTTTCTTATCATTCTTCTAGTCAAATTGGGAAAGATTAAGTACAAGCAAAATATGCAACGACCCCCATGGACAGGGGAGTCTAACTGTTAGTTCATGCTATAGTAGTAAGCCTCCCCCTTGGTTATCCAATCTAATTCAAGGCCCAGTCAATAAATATTCCATTACAATTACAAATAAATATTCCATTACTAATCTAATGTGTAGTGGAAGGGCTATCAAGACTTCTCGACTCCCTTCATAGTACGAAAATTTTTTTTAATCAAAGTTACAGATCTTTCAAGAATCTTGATATGCACTTGAGTCGAAGCATATCAACAGTCCCCTCCTCCCCCTCTGCTGTTGATTTGTTGACTAGGCGACACCCAGATTTGAACTGGGGAAAAAAGGATTTGCAGTCCTCCGCCTTACCGCTCGGCCATGTCGCCAAAAAAACAACTATATGACAACCCCCCCCTTTTTTTTTATTAGATCCAACCCTTCGATTGACTGTATAGTATCGCAAAATACACAATACCTAAAAACTTCTCCTATCCTTTCTATTGAAAGGGAAAATGTTTACTTCACAAAAAATTTCATAACGAATTTGAACCATTAACTATTGACTTGTGACTTGAATGGGAATTCATAAATCATTTTTCGATTTGGATCTAAAATTATGTTTCCCTAATGACATAAGAAAGTCAAAACAATAACTAATTATTATTGATTCTTTTCAATCTTTTCAATCAAAAATTTTTGCTTCATTTCCATTTTTCTCAATTTCGAGACTTAATTTATATTTATATATATTTATATATTATTATATAACTATAGATCTTAATTTATATATTATTATATATATAAAATAAAAATATATATATAATATAAAATAAAAAAATATTAGTAGGGAATTCTCAGAAAATATCGTACTTAAATTTTTCATTGAATCGATTGAAAAAAGTATAAATTTGGATAGACCACCGCCCGCGCTGCCCCGAATAGAACTGCACTAAAAGAATAAAAGGGGAGACGGATATATAGGGATATATAGAAGATAGCTACATA